TCATAGGCACGTAGGTTCAGAGCCAGGCCAACTACGCCAATAGCACTCATCCATAAACCGGTAACGGGTACAAATAGCATAAAGAAATGTAACCAACGTTTATTGGAAAAAGCAACACCAAAGATTTGGGACCAAAAGCGGTTAGCAGTGACCATTGAATAAGTTTCTTCAGCTTGAGTTGGGTTAAAAGCGCGGAAGGTATTTGCACCATCACCATCTTCGAATAGAGTGTTTTCTACGGTAGCCCCATGAATAGCGCATAACAGAGCCGCCCCTAATACTCCGGCAACTCCCATCATATGAAATGGGTTCAACGTCCAATTATGAAATCCTTGGAAGAAAAGGATGAATCGAAATATAGCTGCTACGCCAAAACTCGGCGCAAAGAACCAACCAGATTGTCCCAGCGGATAAATAAGGAATACGGAAACAAAAACAGCGATTGGACCAGAGAATGAAATTGCATTATAAGGCCGCAATTGAACAGACCGAGCAAGTTCAAATTGACGTAACATGAAACCTATTAGTGCAAAAGCCCCATGGAGAGCGACAAAAGTCCACAGACCACCTAATTGACACCAACGAGTAAAATCCCCTTGTGCTTCTGGGCCCCATAGTAGCAACAAAGAGTGTGCTAAACTATTGGCAGGGGTGGAAACCGCCGCGGTTAAGAAATTGCAACCTTCCAAATAGGAACTAGCCAATCCATGGGTATACCAAGAAGTTACAAAAGTAGTCCCTGTAAACCAACCTCCTAAAGCGAAATAAGCACAAGGAAAGAGCAATAGGCCGGACCATCCTACAAAAACGAAACGGTCCCTTCGTAACCAGTCGTCCATAATATCAAATAGATCATTTTCTTCTTTAGTAACTCTACCAAGGGCTATAGTCATAGTGATCCTCCTATTCAATTACTTCAACCATTTCCGAGCACCTCATATTACTTCCAAGGCATACGATAGTTTGATTATCTGTGGACGATTTCTTTCTCGTTCAATGCCCTTTTTCAACGGTCTCGAAGATAGAAATTTTGCATTTTTATCTATGGGGTCACGACCGAGGTCGTGGTAAATCCATGAATTTCATTCGATTCATTTTTCTTATACTATAGAAATAAAAAAATAAACATTTGAATTCAGCATTATTCCATGATTCCTATTTCAAAGCCTATTTTTGAAGGGAAAACCCAACCCCTCTTTTCTCATTCGCTCTCTATTGCATGGGTGGACGGAACAAAAATAGGATTCTGAAAAAAAGAGATATTGAAAAGAAAAAATGACTTTCGAAATCCATTTTTATGTGTAACGGAAAATATTTGCCATTTCTTCTTATTCCTATAGAACGGCTAGTAACAAGAATATGAAATCGTAAATAGCGAAAAATTCTTGCCTTGCGCGGTCTAAGTCTAAGGAAATACAAAAAATCTGCCTATACAACAATTTCATCCACATCGAATTTTTATATCAGAATAGCGGATAGAGGCATCATTCAAGGGGTCAGGTCTACTTACTTTATCTTTCTTTCCAATTTTATGGTGGGTTTGATAAGAACTTTTTTTGCTTTGTTGATAAATAATCAAAAAAAAAAAGAGTTTTTTATATAACATGCTTGTTTTATTCTAACAAGTCCTGTATGGAAATGCCCGCTGAAGAGAAAATATATCTGATTCTCTCTCAGCCTATATCGAATTTTAGAAAGAAAAAACAAGAATTTTTTTATTTTTTTTATTAACATTAAGAAAAAAGAATATAACTAAAAAGGAATTGGCAATATAATTTTTATGCACTTTTGAAATGAAAGAAAAAGGAAGGATTTTTTGCAATCGTTATTTCTTGCCTCTGTCATATCAAGAAAACCTTTCGATTTGGAACGGGGAGAGATGGCTGAGTGGACTAAAGCGGCGGATTGCTAATCCGTTGTACAATTTTTTTGTACCGAGGGTTCGAATCCCTCTCTTTCCGCCCCCTCGGATCGTTTAGGACTTTCGAATTGTAAGGAATTCTGACCCCCGGATTTTCTCATAGATATGAAATAAATACAATTCTTTAAGAAAAAATTCCCAAAAATTTTGTATTTTTACTCCTCACGCCCAGGATTCCGTCCTGGGTCATTAGATAAGAATCCAAAGATAAAGAGGGAAACAAAGAATATCACGACTGTATAAACAAAAAGTTTGAGAGTAAGCATTACATAATCTCCAAGATTTTTTTTAAGGAATAGATTACCCATTTTTCCTTACCACACAGATCCACTAGGATGGGTTTTGTTTATTTTGACACCTAAAAATGAAAAAATCAATTCTTAAAAAAAATTGAAAGAATTGCTTTATAATAAGCACTCTTATCAATATCCAAAATTTTTTTACGTATTGTGTTGTGTGGTACCTAAAGGTACCTGCTCAACGTAGGTGCGGGGGGTAGAAAGGCTGATCCAAATTTATTGCTCCGGCTATACATTCAATGTAGAAGAATTTGAATTTTAGAATCGAAGGTTCATAATATAAGACTTCTTCGCTCTTATCCGTTTTAAATTTTTTTTTGGAATGAATACATCATTCAATTTGGCAGACAGAATAGTAAAGATTTCATCGAAAACTTACAGCAGCTTGCCAAACAAATGCTAATAGAAAAAAGAGTACAGGTATGACAGGCATAACATCCACGATTGGGTTGAAAATGGCATAAGCTTCGGGTAATTTGGCGAAGAAAAAACTAGTCGGATAAAGAACAGAATTAAAACAGATACAGGTTAAACTAAGTATATTAGGCATAACAAGCATTTCGTTCTTGTAGAGTGGATAATTAGATTTTGATTGAGTTATTTTTCTAAGGGAAAAAGGAAAAGAAAAGGTGGATTAAAAATCCTTTTTTCTTCGGACTTTCCCAAACACAAAATACCTCCTTGTATTCGCATTCTCAAATGCGAATGGAAGAAATTCGACTTGCATATAATATCTTAATAGAATTCCATGTAATGATCAATGCATTTTTTGGATTCTATATTATCCGCATGTCTAGAATCCTAGCAAGAAAATATCTTTCATTTTTTAGGTAATTGAAGTGGGATTGACGAATAATATATAAACTAATAGTGTTTATTAGTGTCGCATAAAAGAAATGGGGCGTGGCCAAGTGGTAAGGCAGCGGGTTTTGGTCCCGTTATTCGGAGGTTCGAATCCTTCCGTCCCAGATCGTTTCTGATGAAACGAAAGATAGAATCATATTGTGCCCTGCATGACACAAAAGTTTATTAAAGAAAAAAATAATCTCTTATGAACTCTTAGATTAGATGCATTTCTAAGCATTCATTTTCTTTCTCAGAAAACAAAATCACGTGTCAAGTCCAGTCAAATTGAATATCTTGATTTTCATGAAAAATTTTGGTCTATCAGGCACATTCAGGATATGCCCCTACTACTCATTACTTATATGTGTTTTGAATATGTGTTTTGAAATTTGAACTTCTTAGATAAACTTTATACTCCATATCCATGAAGTGGGAATTCTTACAGAATACGTTTGACACCCAATGTGAAAGAAAAGAAGTACCCCCTATTTCTTTTCCCCGAACTAAAGTAAGTAAAAAAAAAAGAAAATAAAAAGGGGAATATCCTAATTCTATGTTTCATGGCCAGATTAAAGAGTAGGGTGTTTTTAGTTTCAGCACAGGCCTTAAAACTTTTGACCAAGATCGGCATGAGAAAAAAGAAAAGGGTTTCCATTCTACGGATAGGGACTCGATTTTTCTATTTTAGGTATTATCTGGTTTGCACAAATATCCATTTCTAAATCAATGGAATGTGAGGATTAGAGATAAATTCATATATTCTATCTACTCGACTTTCGACTTGATTGAAAAAAAAAAATTTATGAGGTAAAACACTGTATAAAAAATGAGACCTATCCCTTTATGATAGAGATAGATTTTTGTGTTGTATTATTAGTAAAAAGGAAAGAGGGTCCTTCTTTGGTTAAGCGAAAAGGATCTCGATCTGTGATTCTTTAAATATCCAGAATGATCCATTCTGGTAAGGATAAGGTAAGAACTGTTCGTTGGATAGAATGGATTCAAAAAAAATCATACTTTTCTTATTTTTTATTTTGAGTTCTTTCTTTTAGGTAAAAGAAAAAATGCTATAAGTAAAAGCAAAGACCTTAATAAATAAGTCTTAAGCAAACTATTTTATTCTTCTTTTTCGAACTATGTTTCATTCATATCATAGAATATGGGTTTAAATAAATTGGATCTTTGCAGAGTCTTCCCCGATAAATACTTATTTCTTTTATCTATATTTCTCCATAGATAGGAAGTTTGAATTAGTATACAAAACCAATGACTATTCATGATTCCATCCATATTGGATCAATTCTCGATACCACTTTGCAATGAAATTAGAGGAATGTTATGGTAAAACTTCGTTTAAAACGATGTGGTAGAAAGCAACGTGCGACTTGAAGGACATGATCGATTGTGGATTTTGCTATCCATCATTTTCCATAGTAATGAAAATGCTCTTGGCTCGACATAGTCTGTTCTATTTGTCCCGAACCAAATTTGCGCTGTGTTGTTTGATAGTACACGATGGAGCTCGAGAGGACAGGACAGAATCTCTTTTTTATCAAGGGAAAGAATCTAGGGTTAGTGAAAACTAATAAATTAGGCCAACTTTGTCAGTATATCCTTAATATAGAAATCGAAAGGTTAAAATAAGAAAAAAGTCCAATTTTTGGAGATTGGAAAAACTTTTTCGATTAAAATAAAAGTCGATCCGAAAAAATCGTTCATATTCGATTTCTATAGAAGAGGGAAATGCCTTATCGAAGGAAATAAGAAAAAAGAAAGGGTATGTTGCTACTCTTTTGAAAGAAAAAAGAATAGGAATTCCCGAAGTAATGTCTAAACCCAAGGATTTCAAAAATAAAAGATAAAGAATTCCGGAACAAGTAAACACGATTTTCAACCGTCTCAACAATAGAATTAGATCAGAATAAGGAATAAAAGTAAATTTGTTCGAGATGAGATAAAGAAAAGAGTTTAGAGACGACTCAAAAAATTTCGAAGGATTTTTCTTTTGAAGTCTGTCAGTCAAAATTAGCCAACTTGAGTCATGAGTATAAATGAAATTTGTTTTTTCTTTTCTGTAAGGAAATTAATGCAAGTCATAGTCTAATTTCGATCTACTTGTATTATAAGTATTATAAGAAATTCGAATCATTTTCTCGAGCCGTATGAGGATAAAACCTCCTATACGTTTCTAGGGGGGGCTTTGTTTATCGACATCTATCCCAATAAGCTGTCTATCGAATCGTTGCAATTGATGTTCGATCTCGAAGAGAAGGAAGAGATCTTCGAAAAGTGGGTTTTTATGATCCGATAAAGAATGAAACTTGTTTAAATGTTCCAGCTATTCTCTATTTCCTTGAAAGGGGTGCTCAACCTACAAGAACTGTTTATGATATTTTAAGGAAGGAAGAATTCTTTAAAGATAAAGAAAGAACTTTGAGTTAATTGAAGAACTAAATGAATAAAAAAGTAGGAGAGGGTCATTAGTACCCCTTAATTATTTAGACACAGTTTGCCTCTTTCTTAGTCCTATTTTTTTTTTGCTGCATTTCTATTTATGTCGTGCCAATTCAACAAAAGTCCTTATTTTATTTTCTTTTTGTATCTAATTGGTTTTCTTACCATTGTATTTCCATTGACAAAGATCTATTGAACAAATAGAATTTGTAGATAGATGGGTCTCTTTATCGTCAACCCATATTAGGTATTTATTTCTGTCTACACTCCTATCAAATGATAGGGTTGCCCCCCTTGCATGTACTCTCATACAAGATTTTTTTATTTAAAGAAATAAAACTTGCTAAAAAAATGACAATTTTACTATTGTGATTGGGGCCGCTCTTTTTTGAACCTTAGTGAAATTTAACCGGATCTTTTCATTTTGGTATTTGAGTGTTTTTAATGGGTGATAAAATCTTTCTTTTGATGTCTTGCTAATTCAATGTTTTGACAGGAGCGTCCGGTGTAATCCCATCGATTTTTGGATTTCGATCGTATCTAAGAACCTATTTTATCTGGGTTGCTAACTCAATGGTAGAGTACTCGGCTTTTAAGCGCGACTATGATCTTTTACACATTTGGATGAAGCAACAAATTCGTCCAGACTCTTGGTAGAGTCTAGAAGGCCACGACTGATCCTCAAAGGTAATGAATGGAAAAAATAGCATGTCGTAATAATATCAATTTCTTTTTTTTTTTGAATATAAAAATTCTGATTTTCTAGGTCTAGTGAATAAATGGATAGAGCCTAGCTCTAATTCTGGTAAAATAAAAAGCAACGAGCTTAACTTCTTAATTGGAATGATTCCCCGATCTAATTAGACGTTAAAAATAGATTAGTGCCTGATGCGGGGAAAGGTTGGGTTTTCCTATGAGTGGACCCTTGACTTTTTTTTTAGAAATCCTAATTATTCATGATTATGGATTGAAAAGGCATATTATGAATTGAATGTGTAAAAGAAGCAGTATATTGATAAAGAGACTGTATTCCAAAGTCAAAAGAGCGATTGGCCTGCAAAAATAAAAGATTTGTTCTTTTTTTTTTTTTATTAGAACAAACATAAACTAATTGGATAGAAAAGGAGCGGAAAAATATCTATGGATTAGACTCCCTTTCTTTCCAGGGTTTGTATTAAAAAAAGCAACACCCTGTTCTGACCATATTGCACTATGTATCATCATTTGATAAACCGAGAAATGCTTTTTTCTCTGATTCAAGTAGAAATACAAATGGAAAAATTCGCAGGGTATTCAGAAAAACAGAAATCTTGTCAACAATACTTCGTCTACCCACTTCTCTTTCAGGAATATATTTATGCATTTGCCCATGATTATAGATTAAAAGGTTCCGAACCTGTGGAAATTCTTGGTTGTAATAACAAGAAATTTAGTTCGCTACTTGTGAAACGTTTAGTTATTCGAATGTATCAGCAGAAATTTTGGATTAATTCGCTTAATCATCCTAACCAAGATCGATTGTTGGATCACAGCAATTATTTTTATTCTGAGTTTTATTCTCAGATTCTATCTGAGGGGTTTGCAATTGTTGTAGAAATCCCATTCTCGCTAAGAGAACTCTCTTGTCCGGAAGAAAAAGAAATACCAAAGTTTCAAAATTTACAATCTATTCATTCAATATTTCCCTTTTTCGAAGACAAATTTTTGTATTTACATTATCTATCACATATAGAAATACCCTATCCTATCCATTTGGAAATTTTGGTTCCACTCCTTGAATACCGGATCCAAGATGTTCCATCTTTGCATTTATTGCGATTATTTCTCAACTATTATTCGAATTGGAATAGTCTTATTACTTCAATGAAATCTATTTTTCTTTTTTCAAAAGAAAATAAAAGACTATTTCGATTCCTATATAACTCTTATATATCAGAATATGAATTTTTCTTGTTGTTTCTTCGTAAACAATCTTCTTGC